AAATAAGGTGGCTGAGAAATAAGCGATAGATTGTAAATTTATAAACAAGGAAGTCCCTTCCTTATTAGTTCTATAGTAAATTTTATACTAGATTGCAAATCTAGAGATGTGTTTAGAAACACTAGAACTTAAAAGATTTCTTTTTTTAGGAGCTTTGAAGGCTCATAGTTTAATAAATAACTTAAAGTTCTAAATTAAAAATCTTCAAAAAGGTAAAAAAATTCCTAGAAAATTTATGAAAATTAAAAATATGAATAAAAATATAGGAATTTCTTGTTTAGAAGAGAAGAACAAAGAGAAAGAGAATATTGTAAAAAATGGAATAGAAATACGTAAGTAATAGTATAAAGTAACAAGAGCTGATCTTAATAAAAATAATAATGTAATGTATATATGAGATTGTAGTATAGCTTGAATAATAATTCATTTAGGAATAAAACCTGTAAATGGCGGAAGACCTCCTAAGGAAAGAAGTGCTAGTGGGTTAATAAAAGAAAAAAATGATTTAGGTTGATAATAGTTAAAAATATCTGAAAAAAAATAAGATTGTTGAAGATTAAATAAAACAACTAAGGAAGAAGCAATAATACTATAAATAAAAAAATAAAGAAACCATAAGGAGAAGTTAATAATTAAAGCAATAAGTATTCATGATATGTGGTTAATAGATGAGAAAGCAATAATTTTTCGTAAATTTAATGTATTTAATCCTCCTAAGGCTCCAACAATAGCTGATAAAATTCTTGATAAAAGTAATATTTTATTAATTAAAGATGAAAATATAAAATAAGATAATAAAACTATAGGAGCAATTTTTTGAATTGTTAAGAGGATTACAACTTGAGGCCAATAAAGGCCTTTAATAACTTGTGGGAATCAGAAATAAAAAGGAGCCGCACCTAGTTTCAATAAAAGGGAAAGAACAATTAATAAAAAAGAAAAATTTTCTAGAGAAAGATAAAGAGAGCTTGCTATAATTAGAGTTGCAGAACCTAAAGCTTGAATTAAAAAATATTTTAGAGCTGCTTCCGATAAAAATGAATTAATTTTTATAGAGATTAAAGGAATAAAAGAAAGTAAATTTAGTTCAAGTCCAAGTCATGCTCCAAATAATGAAGAAGAAGAAATTGAAATAAAAACTCCCAAAATTAGGACTGGGAAGAATAAAAGAAAAGGTAAAGAAAAAAAGGTCATTAAAAAGAGAGAATGTTCTCATTTATGGGGTATGAACCCATTAGCTTAAATTTAGCTTATCTTTTTAAAAAAATAATATTTATTGGTGTAAAGGCATAGAAAATTTTGATTTTTCAGGGTGTAGTGTAATTCTACAATAAATAATATGAGTAAAATTTTACATAATTAGTTCTATCAAAACTACCCTTTATTCAGGCATCATATTAGGCTATGGGATAGAATCCCACTAATTTTGATAAATTCTTTTAGATTTGAATTTGTTACACCAATAAGATTAATTTGTTTAGTTTAAAAGGCGATAAACATTTACAAATTAATACATATTAATATTTAAATATTTATAAACTTATTTGAATTTTCAAAAGTTTTCAGCATTTTTAATTAATTAGAATTCTTATGTCTTAAATTAATTTTGTATAATTTATTAGTTAGTTGTAGGTGAATTTTGTTCCCAACGAACCTTGACTTTTACTCTTTTCTCCGGAGAGAGAAGGTAGAGAGTAAAATCAAGTTGGGAACAATTCATTTCTTCTCGATCCGTTCATCAGCTTATTTTGTTACAGATAAGTCGGTCTTATTTTATAATTAAATAATTGTTAAAGGTTTAATCGGAAAGAAATTTACAAAATAAATAGGTTAAGATACTCTTAATCTTATTCCAAATTCATATCTATCTGTAAGTTTTTTGATAGATAAATTCTGGAGACAAAATCTATACAAAATACCATTTTAAAATTTCAAGAATTTAATAAATTTAATTATCAATTGAACCTTAGAATGCCCTAAAATAATATCAAATATAATTAATTATTTTTTATAATAATGTATAATAATTATTTTAGTTAAAATTCTGTTTCAATAATTGACTTAAAATATAATATAAATAGTTAAAGATTAAACTAATAGTTAGATATAAGTTTTATATTGTAAAAATAATATGTTTCTATACTTCACTTTATTAAGAGAATTAGATATGTACATAGACTACTAAATATGTATATAGACTACTAAATATGTATATAGACTACTAAATATGTATATAGACTACTAAATATGTATATAGACTACTAAATATGTATATAGACTACTAAATATGTATATAGACTACTAAATATGTATATAGACTACTAAATATGTATATAGACTACTAAATATGTATATAGACTACTAAATATGTATATAGACTACTAAATATGTATATAGACTACTAAATATGTATATAGACTACTAAATAAATAAGTAAATTTATGTTTTATTTATTTTAATATTTCTTCATAAAATAATTATAATAATAAATCAAAAAGTAGTGAAGTAAGGAAAACTAAAAAAGTAAAAAGTTTTATTCTTTCTTAAATTTTTGTAAAAAAGCTGAAATTGTATGAGAAGCTATTAGTATTAATAATTTTAAGGTTTTAAATTAAAAATTTATATAATTTTTAAATCTCAGCACAGATTATTAAACAATAAACAAAAGTATGATTTAGTAGTGATTTAAGATCTGATAAAATATTGTGCCAGCAGTCGCGGTTAGACTTTAAGATCAAGCAAAAATTATCAGTATATTAGTTAAATGAAAAATAAATATATACAAACTTTAGATAAAATAAAGAGTGAAACCAAAATATTTATTTAAAGTTTAATTAATTATTTCAATTGATACTAAAAAAATTTAGATTTAAACTAGGATTAGATACCCTACTATACTAAAATTTAATAAAAAACTAAAATATTATAAGATATAGCCTTTAAATTTAAAGAATTTGGCGGTAATTTAGTCTTGCCAGAGGAATCTGTTTCTTAATCGATAAACCACGAAAAATCTTACTTATTATTTATTAATATAAAGTTTGTATACCGTCATTATCAGATAATATTTAAAGATATATTATTAAATTTTAGAAACTAAAATAAATTAGATCAAGGTGCAGCTTATGAATAAGTTGAAATGGATTACAATTAAGTTTATATAATAACGAAATAAAATTTGAAATAATTTTAGGAAGGAGGATTTGGTTGTAATAGGAATTAATAAGGCAAAAAGATATAAGCTCTAAATTATGTACATATCGCCCGTCGCTTTCGTTTATAGATGAAATAAGTCGTAACATAGTAGATTTACTGGAAGGTGAATCTAGACAAATAAAAAGTGAGAGCTTGTTTAATAAAAGCACTTTACTTACGTTGAAGAATAAATTGTGGAAGTCAATTCACTTTAAATTTTTAAAAATAGCTTAACACTTATTGTTTACAAAATCTTTATTTAAAGAACCAACTAATATAGAAAGAAAGTATTAGTTAAAAAACTCATATTAATATAAGCTATATAGAAAAAGTACTGTCTAGGAAATTTAGTGAGGATAAAATTAGTATTTATAAATTAATGTACCTCGTGTATTAGGGAAAATTTAAATAAATCTAATATAAAAGATATTCTCGAAATTAGGAAAGCTAAGTTCTAAGAAAGTTTCTGTGTAATAATAATTTGAAATAAGAATTTAAAAGTGAAATGCTAGTTGTGCCTTATAATATCTAGTTTCTTAAAAATTAAATTTAATTTAGCTTTAAACGTGATTTAAGTTTAAAAGTAAAAGTAAAGGGGATAAGCTCTTTATAAATTTAAATTTATAATAGATTAATAAAAGACCAAATGATTTCTAAGCTTAAAAGTAGCTATGAATATAAAGTGTTTTAACTAATTTTTATAAGGAAAAAATTTGATTAATCTTTGATTAAAATTAAGATATTGAAAAAATTAAAAGATAAAAAGTAAAAATTATTTTATTAGTAGCTAAAATTTTGTAAAAAAAAAAAATAAAATCAAGATATAATTTTTTATATATAAAAGGTAATAAAAAGGAACTCAGCAAAATATTTCTTTGCCTGTTTATCAAAAACATGTCTGCATGAGAGGTATCTGCAGTCTAGCCTGCCCACTGAGTAAAATGTGACTTAAAGGGCCGCGGTATATTGACCGTGCAAAGGTAGCATAATCATTAGTTTTTTAATTGGAAACTTGTATGAATGGCTGAACAAAAGAATTACTGTCTCTTTGTCTAATATTGAATTTAACTTTTAAGTGAAAAGGCTTAAATAATTTAAGGGGACGATAAGACCCTATAAAGCTTTATAATGAAATAATATTTTATAAATATAATTTATAAAAATAAATTAAAATAACCTTATTTTGTTGGGGCGACATAGATATAAATATATTTCGTAACTGTCAAAAAATTATACATAAATTTTTGAATAATAAAATGATCCTTATTTTAAAGATTAAGAGACTAAGTTACTTTAGGGATAACAGCGTTATTTCTTTTGAGAGTTCGTATTGAAAAAGAAGTTTGCGACCTCGATGTTGAATTAAAGAATCTTTATAGTGCAGCCGTTATAAGAAGAAGGTCTGTTCGACCTTTAAATCTTTACATGATTTGAGTTCAAACCGGCGTAAGCCAGGTTGGTTTCTATCTCTTAAAAAAAAAAAGTTATTTTAGTACGAAAGGATTAAATAACTAGAAGAATTCTATATCTGAAATTAGAAAAATTATATTATAAATAATATAATCTTTAATAAAAATTAAAAATAATAAAAATACGCTTTTTATAGAGCCAAGCCTAGCTTGTCAGAGAGGACATGTGCTTTGTTTAGGGCGATTTCACGTAATATGATACTCTGGTTATTCCCAGAGGACGACAGGTTACAGTTAGTATATATAATCGCTGACTATAAAAAATATAGGTTTATTTGTTTTAATCAAAGTATTTTTATTTTTAAATTATGCTTATATATTAATTAATGTTAAGAAGTGTAATTTTTATAAATTATTTAGTTTTATTAATTTGTATTTTGGTAAGAGTAGCTTTTGTAACTTTACTAGAACGAAAAATTTTAGGATTTATTCAAATTCGGTATGGTCCTAATAAAGTAGGATACATAGGAATTATGCAGCCTTTTTCAGATGCAATTAAATTATTTACTAAAGAACAAACAATTCCTACTGTATCTAATTTTTTAGCATATTATTTTTCTCCTGTATTTAGATTATTTTTATCTTTATTAATTTGAATTGTTTTACCCTATGAGATAGGGTTAATAAGAAGTTTTGATTTAAGGATTTTATTTTTTTTTTGTTGTCTAAGATTTGGGGTTTATAGAACAATAATTGCAGGCTGATCTTCTAATTGTAAATATTCTTTACTAGGGAGATTACGAGCCGTAGCTCAAACTATTTCTTATGAAGTAAGGTTAGCTTTAATTCTTTTATCATATATAATTTTAATTGGAGGATTTAATTTAAATTTATTTATCGAATATCAATTTAATATTTGGTTTATTTTTTTGTCCCTTCCTTTAAGATTAGTTTGGTTTAGAAGAGTTTTAGCTGAGACTAATCGAACCCCTTTTGACTTCGCTGAAGGCGAATCTGAACTTGTGTCTGGATTTAATACTGAATACAGAAGAGGAGGCTTTGCTTTAATTTTTATAGCAGAATATGCAAGAATTTTATTTATAAGAGTTTTTTTTGTTATTATCTTCCTAGGAGGAAGAATAATCTCTTTTTTTTTTTTTTTAAAAAGGGTATTTATTTCGTTTGGGTTTGTTTGAGTACGAGGAACATTACCTCGTCTACGTTACGATAAATTAATATATTTAGCTTGAAAAAGATTTCTTCCAGTGTCTATTAATTATCTTATTTTTTTTTGTGGATTAAAGGTTTTTGTATTTTCAAAATTTTTATTTTAAATCCTAATTAAAATAATAAATTTATTAACTATTAAGAATAATTTTCTTAACTAATGTTTTCAAAACATTTATTTTTATAAACTAAATAGTTATTTTAATATTTTATCTCAGAAAAGAGTAATTAAAGGGTTGACCATAAAATAACAAAAATAAACTACAGTTAAAATTTGTCCTGTTAAAACATAAGGTTCTTCTACAGGACGTGCTCCAATTCACGTTAATAAAAAGAAAATTGAGATAAAAAATCAAAATAAAATCTGATTAATAGGGTAGAAAGTTAGTCTTCGAAAATTTGAAAAATGAGTAAATGGAAGAATTATTAAAATAACAACAGAGATAACTAATGCAATAACTCCTCCTAATTTGTTAGGGATTGATCGTAAAATAGCGTAAGCAAATAGAAAATATCATTCAGGTTGAATGTGAGCAGGAGTGACTAAAGGGTTAGCAGGAATAAAGTTATCTGGGTCTCCTAAGAGATAAGGGTAAAGAAGAGATAGAAATAAAAGAAGTGATAGTATAATAATAAATCCTACAAGATCTTTAAATGTAAAATAAGGGTGAAATGGTACTTTATCTGTTTGTCTAGAAATTCCAAGAGGGTTATTAGCTCCTCTTTGATGAAGAAATAGAATATGAATTAGTCTTATTGCGGAAATTAAGAATGGTAAAATAAAATGAAATGCAAAAAACCGAGTTAAAGTCGCATTATCTACTGAGAATCCTCCTCAAATTCATTGAACTAAATTAATTCCAATATATGGAATTGCTGAGAATAAGTTAGTAATTACAGTAGCACCTCAAAAGGATATTTGACCTCAAGGTAAGACATAACCTAAGAATGCAGTTGCTATAGTTATAAATAAAATAATTACTCCTACTATTCAAACATATATTCTTGTAAAAGAACTATAGAAAATACCACGACCAATATGAAAATAGAGGCAAATAAAAAAAAAAGAGGCGCCATTGGCATGCATTGTACGTAATAATCAACCATAGTTTACATCTCGGCAAATATGGGTAACCCTTGAGAAGGCTAAATCAATATGAGCAGTATAATGTATAGCTAAAAATAATCCTGTTACAATTTGAGAAATTAAGCAAAGACCTAATAAAGATCCAAAATTTCAAAAAGTAGAGATATTTCTTGGTAAAGGAAGGTCTACAAAAGCCCCATTAGCAATTTTAAATAATGGATGAGTTTTTCGGATTGGAGATATCATTAATTAGAAACACGTAAAGGTCCTTTAAATATGTTTGTAATTTTTACTACAACAATTAAAGTAAATAGTAAATAAAAAATAACAAATGAAGTTACTTTTATAAGGGAAGTTCTATAAATTCATCTGATAATAAAGGTTCTAAAAATTTTTGTCTCGATAGAGGAAGAAATTAAATTTAAGAAAGAAAAGAAAATATTATCTGAAAAAAATAATAATAAAGAAAAAAATATAAGGAGAAAAAAGCTTGTAAAAAAAAAGACTAAAGAAAATTTAAATATTTCGTTAGAAGCAAGAGATGCTACATAAATGAATAATACAAGTATTCCTCCTAAAAAAATTAGGAATAAAATATAAGAAAATCAAAAAGAATAAGTTGCTAATCCTAAATTCAAAGAAATTAAGACAGTTTGGGTTAATAAAGTTAGGCCAAGTGCCAAAGGATGCTCTAATAAGGTAAATAATAATGACAGAATAAAAATAGGAGGTATAATTAATAAAGAGATTTCAGAGTATAATTTAATAAAAAATGTAAACTTTGGGAGTTTATAATAAGAGTAATCTTTTCTCTGAAGCTTTAAGAAAAGAATTTCATTTTTGATTTACAAGACCAAAGTTTTATTTAAACTATTAAAACTTATGATGAATTTTAAAGTATTGTTAAGAGGTTCTTTATTTATAGTTTTATGTGGTCTTTGAGGGTTTATTAGAAATTATAAACATTTATTAAATACTTTATTAAGATTAGAATTTTTGATATTGGGAATTTTTTGGTTAGTAAGACTACAAATAACAAGTTTGGGTAGAGAAATTTATTTTTCTTTATTTTTTTTAACTTTTGCGGCCTGTGAAGGGGTTTTAGGTTTATCTTTACTTATTTTGATTGTTCGTAGACATGGTAATGATCAATTTTCAAGATTTAATTTGTAAGAATGTTAAAATTATTAATTTCATTAATAATGTTGATAAGATTAAAAAAAAATTGAAATAATATTCAAGAGGGTTTATTAATTATAAGGTTTTTTAGAGGAATTATGATTTATCATAATTTTAATTTTTACGAGTTAGGGTTTAATTTAAGAATAGATTTAATTAGATATATAATAATTATACTTAGAGTTTGAGTTATATCTTTGGTTATTATAGCAAGATTTAAGGTAAAAAAGATTAATAGGTTTAAATCTAGATTTATTTTTGTAAATTTAAGATTATTAGCTTGCTTATTAGTAGCTTTTTCTTCAACAGAATATATAATATTTTACATTTCTTTTGAGGCTTCTTTAATTCCAACTTTAATTTTAATTTTAGGGTGAGGTTATCAACCTGAGCGTATTCAAGCTGGGGTTTACATGTTATTTTATACTTTATTTTTTTCATTACCATTATTAGGTTCTTTGCTATTATTAAATTTTTTGGATGGGGGTTTAAGAATAAAATTAGAAAATTGTTTTAACTTTAATAGAGATTATATAATTAGATTTTGATATATTTTTACTATTATAGCATTTTTAGTTAAACTTCCTATATATTCATTTCATTTATGGTTACCTAAAGCTCATGTAGAAGCACCTGTGGCAGGATCTATGATTTTAGCAGGTGTTTTATTAAAGTTAGGAGGTTACGGTTTAATTCGAGTTTTAATATTATTTCATACTGTGAATAAAGAGTTTTCTTGAATTTTAATAAGAATAGGCCTAATTGGCGGAATTTTAGTAAGATTAATATGTTTACGTCAAGTAGATATAAAATCATTAATTGCTTATTCTTCTGTAGCACATATAGGATTAGTATTATGTGGAATTGTAACTTTTTTATACTGAGGGTTTTCAGGAGGAGTAATTGTAATAGTAGGCCATGGATTATGTTCTTCTGGGCTTTTTTGTTTAGTAAATATTGTTTATGAGCGGTTAGGAAGACGAAGTTTTTTAGTAAGTAAAGGGTTATTGTCTTTTATACCTAGAATAGGATTATGATGATTCCTTTTAAGAGTGAATAATATAGCAAGACCTCCTTCACTAAATTTATTAGGAGAAATTAATTTAATTATTAGGGTCATTAATTGAGAGGTGTCTACTTTATTAGGAATTAGGTTATTATTATTATTTAGAGGAAGATATACTTTATATATGTATAGAATAAGCCAACATGGTTTATTTTTTAATAGATTATATTCATGTTGTTCTGGTAAAGTACGTGAGTATTTAGTACTTTTTTTACATTGATTTCCTTTAAATTTTTTAATTTTAAATTCAAATTTATTAACAATTTTGTCTTTAATATAATAAATTAAATAATATTTTAATATAATAGATTTATTAAAGAATGGTTTGGAGAGTATTAATACATGAAATAAGAATATTTTTCTTATTAATAAGATCTTTATTAAGAGGAGGCTTGAGAGTTAAAAGTTTAATAGATTTAAGAGCTTGTGTAGTTGAATGAGAATTTTTTTCTTTAAATTCTTGTTGTATAACTTTTACATTGGTTTTAGATTGGGTTTCTTTAATATTTATATCTTTTGTTTTTTTAATTTCAAGAAGGGTTATATTTTATAGAGGAAGTTATATATCAGGAGATAAAAATATTAATCGATTTATATATCTTGTATTAATATTTGTTGGGTCTATAAGCTTAATAGTATTAAGCCCTAATTTAGTGAGTATTCTTTTAGGTTGAGATGGATTAGGATTGATTTCATATGCATTGGTTATTTTCTATCAAAATGAAAAATCTGCTTCTGCAGGAATACTAACAATTTTATCGAATCGTGTAGGAGATATTGGAATTTTATTAAGGATTGCTTTTATAATAAAATTAGGAGGTTGAAATTTTTTTTTGTATAGTTTTTATATAAATGAAGAGTGAATTATATTAAAAATATTAGTAATTTTAAGAGCAATAACAAAAAGAGCTCAAATTCCATTTTCAGCTTGGCTTCCAGCTGCTATAGCAGCTCCTACACCTGTATCTGCTTTAGTACATTCTTCAACATTAGTAACAGCTGGGGTATATTTAATAATCCGATTTAGACCTGCATTAGAAAGATCTATAAGTGAAAAATTATTATTAATTATTTCTTGTCTTACTATATTTATAGCAGGCCTGGGAGCAAATTTTGAATATGATTTAAAAAAAATTATTGCTTTATCTACTTTAAGACAATTAGGTTTAATATTAAGAATTCTTTCTTTAGGATTTCCTGACTTAGCTTTCTTTCATTTATTAGCTCATGCTTTGTTTAAGGCTCTTTTATTTATATGTGCTGGGGTTGTAATTCATAGAGTAGGTGATTATCAAGATATTCGGTGTATAGGGGGATTAATTAATTTTATACCATTAACTGTATCTTTTATAGTAGTAGCAAATCTTGCTTTATGTGGATTTCCTTTTTTAGCTGGGTTTTACTCTAAAGATATAATTTTAGAAATAGCTTTTATGAGAGCAATTAATTTTATTATTTTATTGTTATTCATTGTATCAACAATATTTACAGTAATATACACAATACGTTTGTTATATTATACATTAACTAGAGAATTTAACTTAGGTTCATTAAGAAATGTAAGAGATGAAGATTATATTATAACAACGTCAATAAGGGGTTTAGGTTTAGGAGGGATTTTAGGAGGAAGAATCTTAAGTTGAATAATTTTTCCGGAGAGGTTTATAATTTGTATAAGAATAAGAATAAAAATGACTGTTTTAGTAGTAAGAATTTTTGGAGGTATTTTAGGTTATTTATTTAATATAAATAAAATAACATATAATTTGAAGAGAATAAATAATTATAAAGGAACAGTTATAGTAGGTTCTATATGATTTATACCTTTTTTAAGTACAAAAAAAATAAGAGAAATTAGATTAAATTTAGGTCAAAAAATTCAAAAAGTAGGGGATAAAGGTTGATATGAATATTTTGGAGGTCAAGGTTTAAATAAGGTTTTAGGTGATTTATATTGAGTGGTTAATGAGTTACAAATTAACAGAATTAAGGTATTTATGAAAATATTTGTAATTAGAGTTATTTTAGTTTTAGTTGTAATATAAATTATTTATATAATTTATAAAGAATATTGTGTTGAAGTTGCAAAAGAGATAAATGTTATCTATAAATAACTTAAATAGTTTAAAAAAAATATTAACTTGTGGAGTTTATGATGTATAAAATAATACTTTAAGAAAGTTTTAGAACGAAAGTTGTTCAGATTTATAATGAAAATATAATATGTTTATTTACATTATAAAACTTAAGGAATACCAACGGAATCAAACCGCCAAAAGAAAAGTTAGAAGCTTCTCTTTGAACATTATATCCCACTTTATAGAAATTATTTATTTAATTATATTATTTCTATAGAAGCAAACATCTCGTTTGCTTGTTTATTTAAAGTTAAAAAGATAAGAAAGTAGAAGCTTGAAGTTAGGTTTGATCTAAATTAATTTTTTCTTTACAAAAACCAGTTCATAAAACATCTTATGAATGCAACTCATATATCATAAATAGACTATGGTTTTATTTAGATTTATCTAAAAATTCTTTTAAAAGAATTTTTAAAAGTTTCTATTAACGTTATATTCTTCTTAATAGGAATCAAAATTCAATTGTATTATTAACAATAATATGCCTCTCTTTGGCTTCTATTAAAAATTTGATAGAGGTTAAAATTAACCATAATTTAGGTCGAAACTAAATACGAATGTTCGTTTTCTAACATTAAAACTGGTTCAAAAAGAAAACATTTATATAAACATAATTTATAAATTATAATAAATAGGCTTTGATTTTACTCAGATCACTCTAAAGCTCCTTGAAATCATTCATAGTATAAACCTAAGAGAAGAATAAATAAAAAAAATAAACTAGTAAATATTCATGAAAAAATATTTGTATAATTTAGAATAGATGCAATAGGAAGGAGGAGAGTAATTTCTACATCAAAAATTAAGAAAACTACAGCGATTAAAAAGAATCGTAAAGAAAAAGGTAATCGAGCTAAGTGAACAGGATCAAATCCACACTCGTAAGTAGAGGTTTTTTCTCGGTCTAGGATAGATTTTTTAGATAAAAATGAAGCAATAATTATAACAATACAGCTAAGAACGAAAGTAAAAATAGAGAATAATAAAAGTATAAAATTTATTTTTTCTAGAATTATCTAGACCTTTTGATTGGAAATCAAATATACTAATTTATATTAAAAAAATAACCCCCTCATCAGTAAATAAATACATAAAGGAATAATCAAACTACGTCTACAAAATGTCAATATCAAGCAGCGGCTTCAAATCCGACATGATGATTAGAAGAAAAGTGACAGCTATAAAGTCGTATGAAACAAACGAAAAGAAAAGAAGTTCCAATAATAACATGGAGACCGTGAAAACCAGTAGCAACAAAGAAAGAAGAACCAAAAACTGAATCTGCAATTGTAAAAGAAGCTTCAATGTATTCAAATGCTTGAAGTATAGAAAAATATACACCTAAAATAATTGTAAGTCCTAGACCTTGAATAGCTTGAGAGTAGTTTGACTCTAAAATAGCGTGATGAGCTCATGTTACTGTAACTCCAGAAGATAGAAGAATAGTTGTGTTTAAAAGAGGGATTTGGAATGGATTAAAAGGTTGGATTCCTTGAGGTGGTCAAAATATACCTAATTCAATATTAGGTGATAATCTTCTATGAAAGAAGGCTCAAAAAAAAGAAAAGAAAAATAAAATTTCGGACACAATAAATAAGATTATCCCCCATCGTAAACCTTTTTTAACTACAGAAGTATGAGACCCCTGGTAAGTGCCTTCACGAGTAATATCTCGTCATCATTGAATTATAGTTAATAAAGTAGTAATTAATCTTAAAGCAAGAAGATTGAAATTGTAATGGTGGAATCATTTTACTAATCCTGTTGTTAGTATTATGGCTCTAATAGACCCTGTGAGAGGTCAAGGTCTAATATTAACAAGATGATAAGGGTGAAATCCGTGTGATGATGACATTAATTAATCTCTCTTGTATAGAGAGTACTTAAAACAGCAAATACATAAGATTGAATAATTGCAACAGCAGATTCTAAAAGAAGAAGTAGAATCTGAGAAAAAACTAGTAAAGATAGTAAAATTGATGATAAGGAAGAACCAGTATTTCCTAATAAAGTTAATAGTAAATGCCCAGCAATTATATTTGCTATTAATCGAACTGCTAATGTTGTAGGACGAATAATATTTCTAATTGTTTCAATTACAACTATAAAAGGCATAAGAACTGAAGGAGTTCCTTGAGGAACTAAATGAGCAAATATATGTTGAGTGTGATTTATTCACCCAAAAATTATTAAAGTTAATCAAAATGGTAAAGCTAAAGATAAAGTCAGAGTTATGTGAGAGGTTCTAGTAAAAATATATGGGAATAATCCTAAGAAATTATTAAATATAATTAATGAGAATAAACTTACAAATAAAATAGTTGTTCCTTGATGAGATGTTAAAAGTAAGGTTTTAAATTCTTTATGAAGAAGAAAAATTATTTTCCTTCAAAGTAGTCTTCAACGAGAAGGTGATCTTCAGAAAAAGTAAGGTAAAAAAAGAAATCCTAAAAGAGTTGAAATTCAATTAATTGAGAAATTTAAAATTCTTGAAGAAGGTTCAAAAATTGAGAATAAGTTAGTTAAAATTTTCAAATCTTAAATTTATCTTTAGATAAAGTGGTATCTCATAATGTTTTATTAAAAAATCTAATGTAAAAATTAAATGTTAAAAATAAGAATAACCTAAAAGTAAAAAATAAAAATAAATATAATCATAATAATGGGGCTATTTGTGGTATTAAGAAATATCTAAAAAAGATTATTTTAATTTGACAAACTAATGTTATAAATTATTAACTAATTTCTTCATCGGAAGTAAGCATTTACTATAACAGGTTTAAAAGACCAGCACTTTATTTCAGCCATCAGATGAAAGAGATTAAGAAGAAAAAATTCAATTTAGGAAAGAGTGAGTGGATACTCTTTCAATTAAAATTGGCATAAATCTATGGTTTCTTCCACAAATTTCTGAACATTGTCCAAAAAATAATCCAGGTCGGTTAATTAAAAATCTAGATTGATTTAATCGCCCAGGCACGGCATCAGCTTTTACCCCTAGTGAAGGAATAGTTCATGAATGAATAACATCTGCTGCAGAAATAATAATACGGATTTGAGTGTTTAATGGAAGAATAGTTCGATTATCAACATCTAAAAGTCGGAAAGAGGAAAGAGTAGATTCATTAGATGGAATTATATACGAATCAAATTCTACATTTAAAAAATCAGAATATTCATATCTTCAATATCATTGATGTCCTACTGTTTTTAAAGTTAATATAGGATTATTAACTTCATCAAGGAGATAAAGTAAACGAAGAGAAGGTAAAGCAATAAAAATTAAAATTACAGCAGGAATAGATGTTCAAATTAATTCAATAACTTGATTCTCTAGTATAAATTTATTGATAAAAGAGTTAACTAAAACAGAAGATAATAAGAATCCTACAAAGGTTATAATTAAAATTAAAATCAGTATAATATGATCATGAAAAAAAATTAATTGTTCTATTAAAGGTGAAGTTCTATCTTGAAATCTTAAGTTTTTTCATATTGCCATTAGTAATTAATTTCTAAAAGAAGAAATGTTTCTTCCTGGTAGGAGCTTAAACCCTATACATCTATCTGTCATTTTAGAAGTTAGAAATTAAAGGAGTTTCTAAGTAAGAGTGATCAGCGGGGGGATAAGGATGTTCTCATTCAATAGAAGAAGATAATGAAGGTGTGAAAAGAACATAACGATTAGAAATAAAAGCTTCTCAAACAATAAATAAAAACCCTAAAGCTGCAATGAATGAAGCTATAGAACCTAAAGATGATACTACATTTCAAGTAGTATAAGCATCTGGATAATCAGAATACCGTCGAGGTATACCATTTAGTCCTAAGAAATGTTGAGGAAAAAATGTTATATTAACCCCTAAGAATATAATGAAAAAATGAATTTTAAGTCATTTAGGATTTAAAGAAAGCCCTGTGAATAAAGGGAATCAATGTACAATTCCGGCAAAAATTCCAAATACAGCTCCTATGGATAGAACATAATGAAAATGAGCTACTACATAATATGTATCGTGAAGAATAATATCAATAGAAGAGTTTGCTAGAACTACTCCAGTTAATCCTCCAACGGTAAATAAGAAAATGAATCCTAAGGCTCATGTAATAGAGGGACTATATGAAATTTGAGTTCCATGTAAAGTTCTTAATCATCTGAAAATTTTAATTCCTGTAGGGACAGCAATAATTATAGTAGCTGATGTAAAATAAGCACGAGTGTCTACATCTATTCCTACTGTGAATATATGATGAGCTCAAACTACAAATCCTAAGATACCAATTGCGAGTATAGCATAAATTATACCTAAAGTACCAAAAGATTCTTTTTTACCTGATTCTTGTCTTACAATATGAGAAATTATTCCAAAAGCTGGTAAAATAAGAATATAGACTTCAGGGTGACCAAAAAATCAAAATAAATGTTGGTATAAAATAGGGTCTCCTCCTCCCGCAGGATCAAAAAATGAAGTATTTAAGTTTCGGTCAGTAAGAAGTATAGTAATAGCTCCGGCTAAAACAGGAAGAGATAGAAGTAATAGAATTGCGGTAATAAAAACAGCTCAAACAAATAATGGTATTTGGTCTATTGTTATGCCAAATGATCGTATATTAATTACAGTCGTTATAAAATTTACTGCTCCTAAAATTGATGAAACACCTGCTAAATGTAAAGAAAAAATTCCTATATCAACGGAAGCTCCTGCATGGGCAATAGATGCCGCCAAAGGGGGATAAACAGTTCATCCAGTACCTACTCCTCTTTCAACTATACCTCTTATTAAAAGTAATGTTAATGAAGGAGGTAAAAGTCAAAATCTTATATTATTTATACGTGGGAAAGCTATATCAGGAGCACCTAATATAAGGGGAATAAGTCAATTTCCAAATCCTCCAATTATAATAGGTATAACTATAAAAAAGATTATAACGAAAGCATGAGCTGTGACAGCAACATTGTAAATTTGGTCATTACCAATAAGAGTACCAGGTTGACCAAGTTCAGCACGAATAATTAACCTTAATGAGGTTCCTACTATCCCAGCTCAAGCTCCAAATATGAAATATAAAGTACCAATATCTTTGTGATTTGTTGAAAATAATCATCGTTGCAT